ATTTCTAATTGATTTGATTGCAATAATATAATAAAAAATAGGAAATTAGGAATATTTTGAGATTCAAGCAGACAACGTATTATTGTTCAGTATAAACGTAATACTATTACGTATTATATATATTAAATATAATAAACATAATAGCAAATGGTCACCCGTAATAAGTAATAACTATAATTCATTATAATTAAATAATTAATTAAAAATCAATTAAATTAATATAATTTGTTACTTTTTTTATTACAAATACAAATATAAAAAATATCTCTATTCTTCCTTTAAATATAAATACTACCGCGGGAGTTTTATGAAAAAACCAAAGCCCCTTATCGGATTTGAACCGATGACTTACGCCTTACCATGGCGTTACTCTACCACTGAGTTAAAAGGGCATGTTTGATTCAATTCCTGAATAAGGCGCGAGTCACTATATTATATATTTAATATTTAGTGTATATACATATTATATGTATATAAATAGATCTTTTACATTTTTACATATAGATATCTCTTATTAGATATCTCTTATGCGTTCGAATATATTTTATTTTAGACGTATAGTGGTTCACTCAGGAACGATAAATTTGATTTACATAATTGAGTTAAGTTATTAGGGTATACGTGTAAGTAAAAAAGGTTTTTTTTTACTTTCAAAAATATCAATGCAAGGAATTTTTTCAAGCCAGATGCTAATTGCCATCATAATGAAATTCATTTGATTGATATATGTACCTATCAATTCAACCTAAATCCAAAATATTTCATCGAATCATTAATAAAGCGATTATGCTTGTCCCCCACAAACCAAATTGTTAGAGAAAAAAATTTCTTATTTATTAAAAATAAATAATATTAACAATAAAAATTAACAATAAAAAAAAATAAAATAGATTTATTTATTGAATTATAGAATATTGATTTAAAATGAACGATTCAGAAATATAAATAATCAAAAAATTATATAATCGTGAAAGATAGAAAGATCCTTCGCATTGATTCATATGATTCCATTATATTGACAATTTTAAAAAACTATTCATACTATGATCATAGTATGATCTATGATCATAGTATGATGGTGGTTGTGCACATATGCCCCCATCGTCTAGCGGTTCAGGACATCTCTCTTTCAAGGAGGCAGCGGGGATTCGACTTCCCCTGGGGGTAGGGTACTACGAAAGGAAGTGGATCATGGATTATCGCTAAGCCTGAATTGATTTTTCCCGGGTCGATGCCCGAGCGGTTAATGGGGACGGACTGTAAATTCGTTGGCAATATGTCTACGCTGGTTCAAATCCAGCTCGGCCCAATAATTCACTGATCCATCATGAAATGATATACCCCTTTTGTTGTTCTCTAGAAATGCTCGATCCCAATAGAAAAAACGTAAAATTTTCAGCTATTGATATATCTTATCTTTACCGCGATCGCTATTTATTTACATTCTAATGATCTAGACTCAGATCAAGCTAATGATCTAGACTCAGATCAAGATGTAAAGTCTAAGGAAAAGAGTAAAGAAAAAAGACCTTTTTCATTGAAAGATCGACTAGCCATTGATTTGGAAATAATGAAAATATTATGATTATTAGTAATCCATGCCGCTCGTGCTAAAGAACATATCCATATCGAAATTTTTTGAATGAAATCATATAAATATGTATACTGTACACTTTATTTTATAATGTTATTTCCTTGGGATTGTAGTTCAATTGGTGAGAGCACCGCCCTGTCAAGGCGGAAGCTGCGGGTTCGAGCCCCGTCAGTCCCGATGGATCCAAATCCAATAAAAAATACAGCAATTCATCCTTCCTTTTTTCTGTGAAAGGGGGTACAAATAGTATAATTTCATTTCCAACAGGAATCCTTTTTATTTTTTCATTTCTTCTATTGTTTGTTTAGAACCAATGGTAAGCGTAAAGGCGGTTAGATGATACTTCATCAAATGGTTGTACAAGGAGGGCGCTGGTTTATAGAAAAGAAAGGATGAAAAAGAATGAAAAATTTAACTAAAAATAAAATAAAGAAAATAAAGTTAAAGGTGTTTTTGATTATATCAGGAATTTACGTTGGAGTTCGGTATGGATAAAAGATTTTCCTATCTTATAATATTCCATTCTTGACGATGATTCAATTTGTCAGATATTTTTATTCATGATATTGATCCGATTCGATTACATCAAGTGTAATTCATATTCATCCCATTGAATTTACAGACAAAAGATTTATCATCTCTATGGGATTAAATCCCGAGTTATTGCGAATTAAAGAAAAATTAAACAACGAAATTGAAATTATGGAAGTAAATATTCTCGCATTTATTGCTACTGCACTGTTCATTTTAGTTCCTACTGCTTTTTTACTTATAATATACGTAAAAACAATAAGTCAACGTGATTAATTTGAATTAAACTTGTGACTTTTTAGTTCTTATCAATAGAAGAAATAAAATAAAAAGGATTCAAATTTCGCGTTTTAAATGAAATGATCGAACTATACTCAGCAGTATTCTATGAGATACTAGATAGTGTGGTAGAAAAAAATTTATCTCCCATACTATCTAGTATTGTTATTATACTGTATAAAGTTTGTTGTATGAAGATACAGGTTAATTTAATATATATATTAATCGACATTATTATATTCATATATGGAATTGATATATAGATATCAATTCCATATATAATGTACAGAGTTTTATGTTCTAATTCTATTTCTTTGCTTCATCTATTTCTATTTGATTTGTGTTGATTCCAATTAATCTGAAATAATCCCAAAGACAGCTTTTACTTTACGATTCTAATTCCTATTCCTAGACTTCTGATTATTTTTAATAGGAATTCCGATATCCATTGAAAGAAAGATTCAAATCAATGAAGGAATAAGGGGTATGTTTATACCATAATAAAGTAATCTTATTCTTAGCATTCCGAAGTAATTGATTGAGCAGTTGACAGAGGATCCAGGGGTTCATGGGAACTTCTTCGGATTTCGAAATAAAAATATTTTCAAATTTAATTTTGAACGTGAAATAGTCAAATTAAAAAAAAGTATTTCCAGAACAGAACGATCTATAAAAAAAATTGATACAGTTTGATTCCTAAACTCAATTAGTAGTATTTCTAGAGTCCACTTCTTCCCCATACTACGAGTGAAAGGGAAAATGTAAAGACTACCATTAAAGCAGCCCAAGCGAGACTTACTATATCCATGTGAATTTTGTCCTCGATCTCTATGAAGGAATTATTCAATTATTGTTCACTAATAATAGTAGAATTTCCTGCGCATAGTCAAAAGGGGGAAGGGGATTCTGATCCAACACCATTGATGAAACAATCCAATAAATCCAATTAGAACAGTTCTTATAATTATAAGATTTCTAGTATAATCGGAAAACATTAAGCACAAGCAAAATATGCCGAGATATCCTTTGAAGTAGCAGAAGTATCAAAGGAATGTTAATAACATGTCAGAATAATAAGACCTATTCTCTCTTTTGTCGCCTTTCATTTTCATTAAGTCAAAAATAAAAAATATAGAATCAAGATAGATCATTATATATCGAATACCCCTATTGTTATTGCTTTTTCATTTTTCCCATTTATTTAATATAAATTTTACCATCTCCGATCGGCCCTATGAAATAATCGAAGACGTCCTATTATGCTCTTGACTAGAGGTTATCGAAAAGGCAAAATTTATTTTTGTACTTTAATTTTTAACTTTATAGTTTATATATAAATAAGTAAAAGTACATAAACTATAAGTATATATAAGTACTTATATATAAGTAATAAAGAAAAAGCTAATTATACATTCAATCAAATTACTATTGATTGAATGCCAGAGTACTCATAAACTTTCCTGAGTAGGTATACAAAGTATCTTCTGTTCTTTCCACAACTAATAATTTAATTAGATTCCCCCTCGACCCTCCACTATCCAATCGAATTCAAGACTCAGCCAGTAGACACTACATTAGTAGTGGAAGGGCTATCATATAATATAAAAAGTTACCAGTTCTTTTTCATGACTATAAGCTTTCCTTAAACCCTAATTTATAGAACATAAACCCCCAGATACTTAGAATCAAGCAAGTATCCAGAGTCTTTTTCCTCCGCTTGTTTATGCTGGAAAAAACTTGGCAAGTTATATCAGCAAAACAGAAGGTATTTCGACTCTTTTGTTAATCAGGCGACACCCGGATTTGAACTGGGGAAAAAGGATTTGCAGTCCCCCGCCTTACCGCTCGGCCATGCCGCCAAAACGATACAAAATATATGACAAAATTTCCCCTTTTGCTTTTTTTCTTGTACTTGTATTTTGCATCCCGTTTTCTTTAAAACCTTTCATAAAAGAAATCCTTACTTTTTTGTTTCAATTGGTTCAATCCCTTCGATTGATTGTAGCGTATCTTAAAATCCCAAATATCTATAACCATTATTTACCCTTTGAAAAATAGATATATGCTTTTCAGTCACAAAACCAAAAAATTAGGACAAATTTGAACCGTTAACTATTGATTGTAAATTCATGAACGATTCTTCAATTTGAATCTAAAACAGTGTTTCCTTTGTGTTTACTTAATGATATAAGTAAATTCAAATTGATACATAAGTAATCAGTTTTTATTTTTTTTTTTCAAAAAAAATAAATAAATAAATCCTTATCAATTTCAATTATAACAGCAATTATGGGTATATGTAAACCCGATAACAAAAAGAAAATTGTTACACAGATATTATCTAATTAGATATCTTATCTGTATATGATGTTTATAGGTAATTTTCACGAAATTATCGTGCTTCACTTTTTTTTACAATTTTTCTTGAATATATTGAATATATAAAAGAGATTTTTTGATAAAGTATGGCAGGGGTTGTTCCGAATAAAGCTGTAATATAATAAATATATTAATATAATAAATATATAAAAAAAAAAAGAAAAAAGGGGGGGGACGTATATAGATAGCTGGAGTTATATCTGCGCATGCTTAATAA